GTCCAATTTTTTTTTTGTATTTAATTGAAAAAAAGTTGCTATAGGACGTGGTCTAGGGAAATTGATAAAATTCGTTGAGTTAAATATTTTATTTAGAGTTTTTTTAGAACTTGATTTTTAATAAAAATTTAATATTTATATAATAAAATAATTATATATATATATATCATAACTTATATATATATATATATTTATATAAATAATAAAAAGAAAGATATATTAATAAATAAATAATTTATATATTAATAGATCGATAGTCAAAAAAATATAGCCATATTCAGAAAATTCTTAGGATGAATTAAATGCATATTTATATTTGATATAACAACGTTCTCTTTCTAATTAATAAAATAGTAAATAATTAATAATAATTAAATATAAATAGTCAGAATCCTGCATAATTTATATTATATTAATAATTTATAAATTTCTTAATATATAATATATTTATAAATATATAAAATATTTAATAATAAATAATTAAATTAAATTCTTATTAATATAAATTATTTATATATATATGTATTTAATAATATATAAATATTAATATAAATTTTATAATTTTAAGTTATTTTTTATTTAACTAGATTAATTTAATCGTTAAATTGATTATCAATAGCTAACTTATAATTCTTAAGATAAACTAAAGTGAAGCACCTGAATTTTTAAAATATTTTTTTTAAAAATTTGTTATAAGAAGAAATTTAACAATAAGTAATTTTTTTTTAAAATTTAATTTATTAAGATAATTAAGAATTTAATTGTTTTTTTAAATTAATATTTAAAAAAATATTTTTATATTAAAGGGCAGTTTAATATAATAAAGTTTTTATAATACATTTTTTTTAATAAATATATTAAATTAATTAAATGAGTAATTAATGGGGCAATTAATTACAAAAGTTTTTTTTTTTATTTTTTGTGTTTATTATTATCTAAAAATGTTAGCTTGGGTTTAGTTTGATAGGGAGGATATGCTAAACTTTAGTTATTTAGTTTAATTTAATTGTTTTTGTATATTAAGGACATAACTTTATAAATTTTGATATAAATAGTTTTATTTTGGCTAAAAAATTTATTGTATTTATATTTTATATGAAAATTTATGTAAGAATTTATATTGATCTTAATGATTATTATAATTATTTATTCTCAGTATTTTGTATTAATTATTAAAGAAATTTAGATTTAGTAATAAATGGTAGTATAGGTTAATCTTGTGCCAGCAGCTGCGGTTATACAAGATATACAAATAAATTTTATTATTTTGTAGTTAAGTAGTAATTTTTAATTGAAATATTTGTTGATAAGGTGAAATTTTCAATAAGAATTTAGATTAATAAATAATTTATTGAAGCTATAAAATTTTAATTATAAACTAGGATTAGATACCCTATTATTTAAAATATAAATTTATAAATTAGGTAGTAATAGATATGTTCTTGAAACTTAAAAAATTTGGCGGTATTTTAATCTATTTAGAGGAATCTGTTCCATAATTGATAATCCACGATAAATTTTACATAATTTTATTTAGTTTGTATATCGTCGTTATAAGAATATTTTATAAGAATATAAATTTTCTAAAATTTTAATTTGAATTTATTTCAGATCAAGGTGCAGCTTATAGTTATGAGGAAATGGATTACAATAAATTTATTTATTATGAATAATAAGATGAAATTTTTATTTGAAGGTGGATTTAAAAGTAAGATAAATGATATATTTTATTTGACTTTAGCTCTAAAATATGCACATATCGCCCGTCACTCTCTTTATTTTAAAAAGAGATAAGTCGTAACAAAGTAGGTGTACTGGAAAGTGTACCTAGAATTAACAAATTAGAACTTGGATAGATAAGTATTTCATTTACATTGAAAAAGAATTGTGCAAATCAATATAATTTGAAATTTTTATTTTATTAATAAATTTATTTAGTATAATTTTTTTAAAAGTAATTTTAATATTTAAATTTTAAGTACATTTTATGGAGAAAATAATATTTATTATAGTAAATTAGTATTGTGAAAGAATAATGAAATATATTGAAAAGTTAATTATTTAAAAGAAGAATTAATTTTTTGTACCTTTTGTATCAGGGTTTATTAAATAATTTTTATTTATAAATAAATTTCTCGAATTTAAAAGAGTTAATAAATTATTATAGTTAATGTGGAATAATTATTTTTAATAATTTATTAGTAATGAAATGTTATTCGTTTTTAAATATATCTAGTTTTTTAAGAAATAAATTTAATTTAATTATTTTTAATATAATATATTATTTAGTTAATATATTATTTATTAATAAAAATATATTAAGGGATAAGCTTTAATTTATTTTCTATAATAAATGTGTAAAAAAATTTAAATGTAGGTTTAGAAATAGCCATTAGTAGTAAATTTGTTTTAATTTATTAATTTATTTTATAATTTTTTTTTGTTTAGATTGTATATTAAAATGATTATTTAAATTATATAAATAATGTAATAATGATAAAATTAGTATAATATTTTATTTGTTTTTAATATAAATATAGATTAAATTAAGGAATTCAGCAAAATTAATACCCACCTGTTTAACAAAAACATGTCTTTTTGATAATAATTTAAAGTCTAACCTGCCCACTGAAATTTTGAAGGGCCGCGGTATTTTGACTGTGCAAAGGTAGCATAATCATTAGTCTTTTAATTGAAGGCTTGTATGAATGGTTGAATGAGGTATTAACTGTCTCAATTTAATAATAATTAGAATTTTATTTTTAAGTTAAAAAGCTTAAATAATATTGGAGGACGAGAAGACCCTATAGATCTTTATAATTTTTTTTAGTAATAATTTTATAGAATTTATTTATTTTTATTAAATAAATTATTTTATTGGGGTGATAAAAAAATTTATTAAACTTTTTTTGTAGATAAACAATAATTTTTGATTAATTGATCCATTATTAGTGATTATAAGATTAAGTTACCTTAGGGATAACAGTGTAATTTTTTTGGAAAGTTCATATTTATAAAAAAGATTGCAACCTCGATGTTGAATTAAAGGTAAATTTTAGGTGTAGAAGTTTAAAATTTAGGTCTGTTCGACCTTTAGATCTTTACATGATTTGAGTTCAAACCGGTGTAAGCCAGGTTGGTTTCTATCCTCAATTTTTAAAAAAAAATATTTTAGTACGAAAGGACCAAATATTTTAATTAAATTATTTGTTATGAATAATAATAATATAAATTATTTTGGCAGATTAGTGCTATGAATTTAGAATTCATATATGTAATTATTTACAAATAATACTTGGTTATAAGTGATTATTTAATATCAATATTAGGAAGAATTATTTTAATAGTTTGTGTTTTAATTGGGGTAGCTTTTTTAACGTTATTGGAACGTAAAGTTTTAGGTTATATTCAATTGCGTAAGGGGCCTAATAAAGTAGGAATTATAGGGTTACCTCAACCTTTTTGTGATGCTATTAAATTATTTACTAAAGAAATAATATTTCCTTTAATATCTAATGTTTTAATTTATTATGTAGCACCAGTTATTAGTTTATTTTTGGTTTTGTTAACTTGAATAGTTTTTCCTTTATATTGAGGGATATGAAGATTTAATTTGGGAATATTATTTTTTTTATGTTGTACTAGTTTAGGTGTTTATAGAATAATAATTGCAGGATGATCTTCAAATTCTAATTATGCTTTATTAGGGGGATTACGAGCTGTTGCTCAGACTATTTCTTATGAAGTAAGATTAGCTTTAATTTTAATATCTAGAATTTTATTAATTATAAGATTTTCTTTAATAGATTTTTATTTTTATCAGTATTATTTATGATTTATTTTTTTAATATTTCCATTAAGTATATGTTTTTTTGCTTCATGTTTGGCTGAAACTAATCGTACTCCATTTGATTTTGCAGAAGGAGAATCAGAATTGGTTTCAGGGTTTAATGTAGAATATAGAAGTGGAGGATTTGCTTTAATTTTTATAGCTGAATATGCAAGAATTCTTTTTATAAGAATATTATTTAGATTATTATTTTTAGGAGGAGATTTAATAAGTATATTTTTTTATATTAAATTAAGATTAATTGGATTTTTGTTTATTTGGGTTCGTGGGACTTTACCTCGTTATCGTTATGATAAATTAATGTATTTGTCATGGAAAAGATTTTTACCTTTATCTTTAAATTATTTGATTTTTTTTTTAGGGGTAAAAATTGTATTATTTATATTTTTTTATTAAATTAATTAAGTAAAATTAATAGAAGATTTTACTTCTTTATTATATTTTCAAAATATAAACTTATTCAAGTTCATTAATTAATTAATTTAAAAGATTATCTCATAATTTTAATATTAATGGATTAATAATAAAGTATAAGAAATATGTAATTGTAAGAATTTGTCCTGTTAAAATATAAGGTTCTTCTACTGGGCGTGCTCCAATTCAAGTTAATAAAATTACTATTGATAGTATTATTCAGAATAAGAATTGATTAATAGGATAAAATTGTATTCTTTGGAATTTGGATTTGTGAGTGAATGGTAAAGTAAAAAGAATTGCAATTGATATTACTAAAGCAATTACTCCTCCTAATTTATTAGGAATTGATCGTAAAATTGCGTAAGCAAATAAAAAATATCATTCTGGTTGAATATGGATTGGTGTAACTAAAGGATTTGCTATAATAAAATTATCTGGGTCTCCTAAAAAATATGGTCCAATAAGAGTTAATATAATTAGAAAGAATATTATTACTAAAAATCCTATTAAGTCTTTAAAGGAAAAATAAGGGTGAAATGGAATTTTATCTAGATTGCTATTAATACCAAGGGGATTATTGGATCCTGTTTGATGGAGAAATAGTAAATGAATTATTGTTAATGCAGCAATAATAAAAGGGAATAAAAAATGGAATGTAAAAAATCGGGTTAAAGTTGCATTATCAATAGCAAATCCTCCTCAAATTCATTGAACTAAAAAATTTCCTAAATAGGGGATTGCAGAAAGTAGATTTGTAATAACTGTAGCTCCTCAAAATGATATTTGCCCTCAAGGAAGAACATATCCTAGAAAGGCTGTTGCTATTGTAATAAATAATAATAATACTCCAACTATTCATGTATGTATAAATTTATATGACCCATAATATATTCCTCGCCCAATATGTAAATAGATGCAAATAAAGAAAAATGATGCTCCATTTGCATGTAAGGTTCGTAAAAGTCAACCATAATTAACATCTCGGCAAATATGGCTAATAGATGAAAAAGCTAAGGAAATATCTGTTGAATAATGTATTGCTAAAAATAATCCAGTAATAATTTGAATTATTAAACATAATCCTAATAATGAACCAAAATTTCATCAAATAGAAATATTTGAGGGTGTTGGTAGGTCAACTAATGAATTATTTATAATTTTAATTAGAGGGTGATTTAATCGTATTGGTTTATTCATTAGTAATTAATTTATTTTAATTTATTTTACGTAAAGGACCATAATTAATATTAGTAATTTTTACAATAATAATTAAAGTTAGAAATAGGTAATTGATTAATATAATAGTTGAATTTATTGTTGGAAAATTATAAAGTTTATTTAATTCTAATGAGTTTTCTTTTAGTATTAAAAAATTTATTATAATAGAATCTGAATTTATATTATTATTGTAAGGTAAGTATATATATATGATATAAATTGTTGAAGTTGTTAAGATGATTAGATTACTTAGTATAATTTTGTTGGAAAATATAAATAATTCATTTGAGGCTAATCTTGTTATATAAATAAATAGAACTAGTATACCTCCTAGTATAATTAAGAATAAAATGTATGAAAATCAAAAAGATTTTATTAGTAATCCTGAAATTAATCTAATAAGAATTGTTTGAATTAATAATATTAATCCTATAGATAAAGGGTGACTTATTATAATAAAGTTAAATGTTATTAAGAAAGTTAAAATAATAATGGTTATTTGAATAATGTCAAAGGATAGTTTAATTAAAATAATAATTTTGGGAATTATTGATAAAATATTTGTTTTTCCTTTGAAGTTTTAAAAGTAAGTAACTTATTTTTGATTTACAAGACCAATGTTTTTATTAAACTATTAAAACTAATGATAATTTTTGATTATTTTTATGTATTTATATTTATAGGGGGTGTTTGGGTATTTGTTTCTAAACGTAAACATTTGTTATTAATATTATTGAGTTTAGAATTTTTAGTTATTTCTTTATTTATATTTTTAATTGTATTTTTAAATAATATAAATTTATGAATTTTATTTCAGTATAATATTTTTTGGTATTTACTGTATGTGAGGGGGCCTTTAGGATTAGGTATTTTAGTTAGTATAGTTCGTACTCATGGAAATGATTATTTTAGTTCTTTTAGAGTTTTAAAATGTTAAAATTTTTATTTTTTATTTTATTTTTAATCCCTATTAGTTTTAATAATAAAATATTTTGATTGGTTCAAAATATAATATTTATGTTAACTTTTATTTTTATATTTCATTTTATTAGAGGAAATATTTATGGTTATATTAGTTATATTTTTGGAATAGATTTATTATCATATGGATTAATTTTGTTAAGAATTTGAATTATTAGATTAATATTAATAGCAAGAGAAAGTGTTTATAAAAATAATTATAGAAGACATTTTTTTTTATTTAATTTAATTATTTTATTATTAATATTATTTTTAAGTTTTGCTTCTTTAAGATTATTTAGCTTTTATTTGTTTTTTGAGAGAAGATTAATCCCTACTTTTATTTTAATTTTAGGATGGGGGTATCAACCTGAACGTTTACAGGCAGGTATATATTTATTATTTTATACTTTATTTGCTTCTTTACCTATATTAATTTCTATTATATACATATATTATTCAGAGAATTCTTTATATATGTATATATTTTGTCATTATAATTTTATAAATTGATTATTTTATTTAAGAATAATTTTTGCATTTTTAGTAAAGATACCTATATTTATAGTTCATTTATGATTACCAAAAGCTCATGTAGAAGCCCCTGTTTCTGGTTCAATAATTTTGGCTGGAATTTTATTAAAATTAGGAGGTTATGGGTTATTACGAGTAATAGTAATAATGAGAAGAATTTCTTTAAAAATAAATTTTATTTGGGTAGTTATTTCTTTAATAGGAGGTTTTATTATTAGAATAATTTGTTTACGACAAGTGGATTTGAAATCATTAATTGCTTATTCAAGAGTTGCTCATATAGGAATTGTATTGAGTGGATTGATAACAATAAGATATTGAGGTTGAAGAGGTTCTTATAGAATAATAATTGCTCATGGGTTGTGTTCATCAGGACTTTTTTGTTTGGCAAATATTTCTTATGAACGTGTAGGTAGACGTAGATTATTCCTTAATAAGGGGATAATAAATTTAATACCTTCAATATGTTTATGATGATTTTTATTAGTTTCTTCTAATATGGCTGCTCCTCCTTCTTTAAATTTATTAGGAGAAATTAGATTAATTAATAGAGTTATTAGATGATCTTATTATAGAATAATTTTATTGATATTAATTTCTTTTTTTGGAGCTGTTTATAGATTATATATATATTCTTTTAGTCAACATGGAAAAATTTATAGAGGATTATATAGTTTTTTTAGAGGTTATTTACGGGAATACTTATTGTTATTTTTACATTGGGTTCCTTTAAATATATTAATTTTAAAAAGTGAATTATGTATGTTGTGATTATATTTAAGTAGTTTAAAAAAAAATATTGATTTGTGGTGTCAATGATGTAGTAATACTTTAAATTATATCAATTTGTTTAATTGGAAGTTATAGACTAATATTAGTATCTTTAATTTTATTTTTTAATGGGTTTATATTTATTTTTAAAGAAATAGTAATTTTTATTGAGTGAGAAATTTTAAGTTTAAATAGAAGATCTATTGTTATAACTATTTTAATGGATTGAATATCATTATTATTTATGAGATTTGTATTATTTATTTCTTCAGTAGTAATTTATTATAGAAAAGGTTATATAGAAGGGGATTATAATATTAATCGTTTTATTTTGTTAGTATTATTATTTGTATTATCTATGATATTTTTAATTATTAGACCAAATTTAATTAGAATTTTGTTGGGATGAGATGGATTAGGATTGGTGTCTTATGTTTTAGTTATTTATTATCAAAATGTAAAATCTTATAATGCTGGTATATTAACAGCTTTATCAAATCGTATTGGGGATGTTGCTTTATTAATAGCTATTGCTTGAATAATAAATTATGGTAGATGAAATTATATTTTTTATTTAGAATGTATAAAAAATTCTTTTGAGATAGAAATTATTTGTGTTATAGTAATTTTAGCTGGAATAACAAAAAGAGCTCAAATTCCTTTTTCTTCTTGGTTACCTGCTGCAATAGCAGCACCTACCCCTGTTTCTGCTTTAGTTCATTCTTCTACTTTAGTAACAGCTGGGGTTTATTTATTAATTCGATTTAATGTATTAATATCAGGGACTGGGTATGGTGATTTTATATTAATAATCGGTGTATTAACAATATTTATGGCAGGATTAGGAGCTAATTTTGAATTTGATTTAAAAAAGATTATTGCTTTATCAACTTTAAGTCAATTAGGTTTAATAATGAGAATTTTGTCTATAGGATTCCCAATTTTAGCATATTATCATTTATTAACTCATGCATTATTTAAAGCTTTATTATTTATATGTGCTGGTGCAGTTATTCATAATATAATAAATTCTCAAGATATTCGTTTTATAGGAAGATTGGTTAATCAAATACCATTAACAATTTCTTGTATAAATATTGCTAATTTAGCTTTATGTGGTACTCCTTTTTTAGCTGGATTTTATTCAAAAGATTTAATTTTAGAGATAGTAAGATTATCTTATTTAAATGTATTTATTTTTATTTTGTATTTTTTATCTACAGGATTAACAGTATGTTATTCTTTTCGATTAGTTTATTATTCAATAATTGGGGATTTTAATTTAAGAAGATGTCACCCAATAAGTGATGAGCAATGATCTATATTAATGGGTATATTAGGTTTAGTATTTTTAGCTATTTTTGGGGGTAGTATATTAAGTTGAATAATTTTTCCTACTCCTATTATAATTTGTTTACCTATTTATATGAAATTATTGGCTTTAGTTGTAAGAGTTTTGGGGGCTTGGATGGGGTATGAAATATCTTGTATTAATTTGGTTTGGTCTTCTAATTCAATAGTTTATTATGAATATGTAGTATTTTTTGGGTCTATATGATTTATACCAATTTTATCAACAAAATTTGTAAATTATTTATTTTTAAAAATAGGTGTATTTTATAGAAAAAATTTGGATCAAGGTTGAAGAGAATTATTAGGAGGTCAAGGTATATATAATTTTTTAAGATATAGATCTTCTAAGAATGAAATTTTACAGTTTAATAATTTAAAAATTTATTTATTAAGATTTATTATATGAATTTTTATTTTAATTATATTTTTATTTTTATATTTAAATAGCTTATGTAAAGAGTATAACATTGAAGATGTTAGGGAGATAAATTATCTTTAAATATTTATAAAAATTATAATTTTATTTTTACAATGAAAATGTAAGGTTTTAGTTAAACTATATAAATAGAAATATTAATGGAATTAAACCACTAAAGAGAAAAGTTAGCAGCTTTATCTTGAACAACATATTTCTTTAATTGGAAAATTTTTTCATTATTATCATTAACAGTGATAAACCTCTATTTTGGTTTCAATTAAAAGTAAGGATATAAATATCTAAGGTTAGGTCGAAACTAAATGCAATTAATCGCTTCTTACTTAAATTATTTATAAGGAAGATTGGAATCAATACTTTTTGAATGCAAATCAAATGTTATACTTAACTACATCCCTAATTAGCTCAGTTTAAAGCTCCTTGTCTTCATTCATAATATAACCCAATTAATAAAATTAATAAAAATACTAAAGTAGTTAAAAATCATATAATTATGTTTGAAAAATTTATGATAATAATAAAAGGGAATAGTAAAGCAATTTCTACATCAAAAATTAAAAAAATTACGGCAATAAGAAAAAATCGTAAAGAAAATGTTATTCGAGCTGAATTAATAGGATCAAATCCACATTCAAAAGGAGATCTTTTTTCTCGATCAATAAAAGATTTTTTTGATAGAATATTAGCTAAAATTATTATAATAAAAGAAATTAAGAAAAAAATAACAGCAGTAATGGTTAATGAAATAATTATTTATACTAAAAATTAGACCTTTTGATTGGAAGTCAAATATACTTTTATACTATATAAATAATTAACTACCTCATCAATAAATAGAAATATAAAGAAATAATCATACAACATCTACAAAGTGTCAATATCATGCTGCAGCTTCAAACCCAAAATGATGATTTTTTGAGAAATGGCAATTAATTTGTCGAATTAAACAAATTAATAAAAATGTTGTTCCAATAATCACATGAAGTCCATGGAATCCTGTAGCTATATAAAATGTTGAACCATAAACTGAATCTGCAATAGTAAAAGATGCTTCTTTGTATTCATATGCTTGAAGTATAGTAAAATAAATACCTAAAATAACTGTAAAAAATAATCCTTGAGTTGTTTGTGTAAAGTTTCCTTCTATTAAAGCGTGATGAGCTCAAGTAACTGTAATTCCTGAAGTTAATAAAATTGCTGTATTTAATAATGGAATTTGAAATGGATTAAAAGGAGTAATTCCTGTAGGAGGTCAGACAGCTCCTAATTCGATTGAAGGAGATAAACTTCTATGAAAAAAAGCTCAAAAAAATCTAATAAAAAAAAATACTTCTGATACAATAAATAAAATTATTCCTCATCGTAATCCTGTTGTAACAATTAGGGTGTGATGACCTTGAAATGTACCTTCTCGAGTGATGTCTCGTCATCATTGTAGTATTGTTAATAAAATAATAATATTTCCTAAAATTAATAAATTTATTCTATATTGATGAAATCATATAATTAATCCTGAAACAGTGGTAAAAGCTCCTAAAGCACCAGTTAATGGTCATGGACTATAATCTACTAAATGAAAGGGATGATTAGAATGTGTAGACATTAGTTTACTTCTCTAGAATATAAAGTTCTTAAAATAGCAAATACATATGATTGAATAATAGCTACTGCTGATTCAAGTGTTAGTAATAATAATTGTCCAATAATTAATAAAGAGAAAATGGATATTGTGCATGATGGGCCAGTATTTCCTAGAAGAGTTAATAATAAGTGACCTGCAATTATATTAGCAGCTAATCGAACAGCTAAAGTTCCTGGTCGAATAATATTTCTAATTGTTTCAATGCATACTATAAAAGGTATAAGGACTGGGGGAGTTCCTTGAGGAACAAGATGAGCAAATATATGTTTTGTATGATTAATTCATCCATAAATTATAAAGCTTAATCATAGAGGTAATGCTAATGTTAATGTTATTGTCAAATGGCTTGTTCTTGTAAAAATATAAGGGAATAATCCTAAAAAATTATTAAATAAAATTATACTAAATAAATTAATAAAAATAAATGTGGATCCTTGAAAACTTGAAGTACCTAATAATGTTTTGAATTCTTTATGTAAAGTTGTTAAGACATTAATTCATAAAAAAGTAAATCGATTTGGTAGTAATCAAAATATATAAGGAATAATTAGTATTCCTAGGAAGGTTCTTAATCAATTTAATGATAGATTAAATAAATTTGTTGTTGGATCAAAAACTCTAAATAGATTTGTTATCATTTTCAATTTAATGGTTTAAATGAGAAGGATTTTTCTGTTATTGAAGGATTTGAATAATTTAGAATAAAATAATTTAAGATATTGAAAATAATAAAAATTATTCTGAAAAATAAAAATAGAATTAATCAATTTAATGGAGATATTTGAGGGATTAAAGAATATTAGGTTTAACTAATAATTTTAGTTTGACAAACTAATGTTAATTTAACTAATTCTTTCATTAGAAGTATTTGTTAATATACTATAAATTGGTTTAAGAGACCATTACTTACTTTCAGTCATCTAATGAATTATTTATATTTTTAATTCAATTAATAAATATATTTGATGGAATTCTTTCAATAGTAATTGGTATAAATCTATGATTTGCTCCACAGATTTCAGAACATTGTCCATAAAATAGACCTGGTCGATTTATGAAAAATCTAGTTTGGTTTAAACGTCCTGGGGTAGCATCAATTTTTACACCTAGTGAAGGTACTGTTCAAGAATGAAGAACATCAGTTGCTGTAACTAAAATACGAATTTGTGATAGTATTGGTAAAATAATTCGATTATCAACATCTAATAAACGAAACCCATTTTTGGGTATTTCATTATAAGGAGTTATATAAGAATCAAATTCTACATTAAAAAAATCAGAGTATTCATAAGATCAGTATCATTGGTGTCCAATAGATTTTATAGTAATAGATGGATCCGAAATTTCATCTAGTAAATATAGTAAACGTAAAGAAGGTAGAGCAATGAATACTAAAGTAATAGCTGGTAAGATTGTTCAGATAATTTCAATAGTTTGTCCTTCTAATAGTAAACGATTTGTAAATTTATTAGAAAATAAAGTAGATATTAAGTATCCTACTAATATAGTAATTATAATAATAATTAATAAGGTATGATCATGAAAAAAGGCTAATTGTTCTATAAGGGGGGATGCTCTATCTTGTAAATTTAAATTTGATCAGGTTGCCATTATTCTAATAAAAGTTAAACTTTATATATGAAGCTTAAATTCATTGCACTATTCTGCCATATTAGAATTAATTAGTTAATATAGGTAATTCAGAATAACTATGTTCTGAAGGAGGAAGTTTGTGGAATCATTCAATTGATGAAGATATTTGTGTTGGGAATAAAATAATACGGTTAGTAATTATGCTTTCTCAAATAATAAATAGTAGAATTAATACTCCAATTAAAGAAATTGTTGAACCAATAGAGGAAATTACATTTCATGAAGTATAGGCATCAGGATAGTCAGAATAACGTCGAGGTATCCCACTTAATCCTAAGAAATGTTGAGGAAAAAATGTTAAATTTACTCCAATAAATATAACAAAAAATTGAATTTTTAATCAGAATGGATTTATTGTTAGTCCCGTAAATAAAGGGTATCAATGAATGAATCCTCCTATAATAGCAAAAACAGCCCCTATTGATAAAACATAGTGAAAATGGGCAACAACATAATAAGTATCATGTAAAATAATATCAATGGATGAGTTTGCTAAAACAACTCCAGTTAATCCTCCAACAGTAAATAAGAAAATAAATCCTAAAGCTCATAATAAGGCTGGTCTATAATTTAATTGGGCTCCATGTAAAGTTGCAAGTCAACTAAAAATTTTAATACCAGTTGGTACTGCAATAATTATAGTTGCTGAAGTAAAATAAGCTCGAGTATCAACATCTATTCCAACAGTGAATATGTGATGGGCTCATACAATAAATCCTAATAGACCAATAGCTAATATAGCATAAATTATTCCTAATGAACCAAAAGTTTCTTTTTTTCCTCTTTCTTGGCTAATAATATGGGAAATTATCCCAAATCCTGGTAAAATCAAAATATAAACTTCGGGGTGTCCAAAAAATCAAAATAGGTGTTGATATAAAATAGGGTCTCCTCCTCCTGCTGGGTCGAAGAATGAAGTATTTAAATTTCGGTCTGTTAAAAGTATAGTAATAGCTCCAGCTAATACAGGTAATGACAATAATAATAATAAAGCAGTAATTGCTACTGATCACACAAATAAAGGTATTCGATCAAATGTTATACCAGGAGATCGTATATTAATAACAGTGGTAATAAAATTAACAGCCCCTAAAATTGAGGATACACCTGCTAAATGTAATCTAAAAATAGCTAAATCAACGGAAGCACCAGCATGGGCAATTCCTGAAGCTAATGGGGGGTAAACGGTTCATCCTGTCCCAGCACCTCTTTCTACAAAAGAGCTAGAAAGAAGAAGAGTTAATGAAGGAGGTAATAATCAAAATCTTATATTATTTATTCGAGGAAATGCTATATCAGGAGCTCCTAATATTAAAGGAACTAATCAATTACCAAAACCTCCAATTATAACAGGTATTACTATAAAAAAAATTATAATAAAAGCATGTGCAGTAACAATAACATTATAAATTTGGTCATCACCAATTAATGATCCAGGTTGTCCTAATTCGGCTCGAATTAATAAACTTAAAGAAGTTCCAACTATTCCTGATCAAGCTCCGAATAAAAAATATAAAGTTCCAATGTCTTTGTGATTTGTAGAGAATAATCATTTTTGCGGTAAAATGGCTGAGGTATAGGCAATAAATTGTAAATTTATAAACGAATTTAAATTCTTTTACCAAGTCTTATATTCAAAAATGATATTAAATTGCAAATTTAAAGGTAAAGTTAAATTTTAAGGCTTAAAGAAATTCTTTATTTATAACTTTGAAGGTTATTAGTTTATTTAACTTAAAACCTTAAAGTAAGCTATAAATTAAAAGAATTATTGGGAATCCAAATAATGAAAATATATTTAAAAAAATATTTTTTAAAAAAATATTGTTTAAATTAGTCTTTGATCATTTTAGTGAAGGATAAGAAATTATAAAAGCAGAAAAAGTAATTCGTAGATAAAAAAATAAAGTAATTAGAGTAGATATTACTATAATAAAAGTTATAAAATAAAAAGTTTTTTCTGTTAATAAAGTAATTACTATAAGTTTTGGTATAAATCCTAAAAAAGGAGGTAATCCTCCTAATGATAATAAATTGGTTAATATTATAAATTTTAAAATTGGGTTAAAATTAAAGATTGTGTATATTTGATTTATATGAAAAATTTTAAATCTTAAAAAGAATAAAACTATAATAGATGAAAGTATAATGTAGAAAAAATAATAATTTAACCATAGGTTTTCATTAATTATTATTCTAATAAGTATTCATCCTAAGTGATTAATTGAAGAATAAGCCATAAGAGTTCGTAAATTAAGTTGATTTAATCCACCAATTGCTCCTACTACTAAACAGCAATAGAAATATACATAATAAGAATTGTATTGATAACAATAGGTTAAAAGTATTAAAGGAGCTAATTTTTGTCAAGTTATTAATAATAAACAGTTAAATCAACTTATTCTTTCTATTACTCTTGGAAATCAAAAATGAAAGGGGGCAGCTCCCATTTTTAATAAAAGAGATGAGTTTAATATAAATTGACTAATTGAGTAAAAATTAATAGAGTAATGTAAAGAAGTATCTATTCTATACAAAAGAATTGAGAATAACAAAATTGAGGAAGCTAAAGCTTGGGTTAGAAAATATTTTAAAGCAGATTCATTAGAAAGTATATTATTTAAGTTAATTATTAATGGAATAAAAGATAATAAATTAATTTCTAATCCTATTCATACTCCAAACCAAGAATTTGATGAAATTGAGATTAATGTTCCTCTAATTAGACAGATTAAAAATATTATTTTGGATATATTCATATAAATTAAAAAGAAAAGGGTTTAATCCTTTATAAATGGGGTATGAACCCACTAGCTTAATTAGCTTATCTTTTTTACATTTTAGTATATGGTGTACAAAAGTTTTTGATACTTTTAGAGATAGTTTAATTCTATTAAATGTAATGAAGGTGATTTTATCACATTATTTACTCTATCATGGTAATCCTTTTTCAGGCACTTCACT